TTTTCTAATTGTTCTAAAGTTTTATAAGTTGACTGAATCAAATTCAATTTGTCTCGTTCGATTTCAGAATATCCATTCGCTCGAAACTGATCTGCTTCCGCTTCTACTTTTCGTAAGCGAGCCCGGGCTTTTTCTAGCTGTTCAACGGCCCTTCCGCGCAGTTCTTCTGAATTTCGAATAGTATTCACGATTCGCTGTTTTCGATTATCTAATAAATCACTTAATGAAAGTAGATTATCTTTCCATTCATTTCAAAACTTTCATGATCCCTTCCCGAACCAAACTTGAATCTTTCGATTCATTTGGCTCTCACGCTCAATTACTTCCATTTTTTATGGTAAATTTCCATATCTATTTTGAATGTAATGAACCTATCCTCTACTCTTTGCTCATATTCGAACAAAATTGGAACTGAATCAATAATCCAAGGCCGGAATATTTGGAGGACTCTTCTGACCAAACAAAAAATATGTAATTGTCAGCAAAGTTGTTTTTTTTTTCAAATCCAAAAAATTTCTTATTTGATATATTTTTTTTTATAAATAGGTCATCAACTCAGCATTTGGCATTTAAACAAAAATGTAAAAAAAAAGAAAAAAGGATAAACCCCTTTCCAATACCAATAAAAGTTTCAAATCTTTTTATCGATATGAGTGTTATATATCGATAAATTTCTAACTATTCCTTGAAAATGGAAAACCATTTCAGTATTAATATAGTGGTAGAAAGAGTACCATGCTGTGGCTGAACTTCAAACGGTTTAGCTTTAACCATGTTAATAGTTCCACATTATTGGTTGCTAGAGAATCAAAGTATATTTACCAACGAATCACGAAATGCTATGGTTCTTACATATGATTATATGATTTCTGAATTTATTCAGAAGTAATTCGCGAGATCGTGCGCCCTTATTTACTAGTTATCCCAAAAAGGGGTGCAGCTGGTTGAATCCAGTCTATTCGTAAAATAAACAACTCGCACACACTCCCTTTCCAAAAAAGATCAATACACCAATCACTACACTGAGATTTATTGGATTTGTTGCTAAAATATCGGTATTAAATCCGAAACTCCCCGCAGATGGCCAGTGACCCGGGGAAACGAAAGAATCGGTTACATTTTTCATATGATCTCCTCTTATAGATAGACTAAAAAATCGAACATCTTTTTTGTTGTATTACTTGACCTATTTCCTATTTATAAATCGAAAATGGATTAAAAAACTATTCCATTTTACTTACAATGTATTTTATTTTTCTCAATTGAGATTTCCAATAAGAATAAGACTTATGCGAATAGGATTAAGTACCGGGTTTTCGTGTAAATTGCGAAATACTGCGTTTGTTGCACCATTTCCTAAACAGCTTTCGTTGGACTAAGAAGGGGAAGGAAGAAAGCGAGTCGGTAACACTAATTCCTCATCCTCAAATCAGCCCTTCCCCCGGGTTTCTCAACGCAAAAAGAATTGTAGGAGCGAAATCTTGGTATAATGCGAAAAAGCAAGCAGGCAAGCGTCAAGTCCAACGAAATAAAAAAATACGTATTTTTTTTTTCGGATTAAACAAACGGATTCGCAAATAAAAGAGCTAATGCTACAACCAATCCATAAATTGTTAAAGCTTCCATAAAAGCCAAACTAAGTAATAAAGTACCTCGTATTTTCCCCTCTGCTTCGGGCTGTCTCGCAATACCTTCTACAGCTTGGCCTGCAGCAGTACCTTGACCAACTCCCGGTCCAATAGAAGCAAGCCCTACAGCCAATCCAGCAGCAATAACGGAAGCGGCAGAAATAAGTGGATTCATGATAAGTTCCTCACACAAAAAAAAGAAATGGTTAATGATACAATCGACGAAAAATTTATGACTTAATTATTCCATCGACTAAGATTCAGCCAGTCGAAGTCAGTAAGAACTCCGAATTGAAATAAAAATATTCCCTCAGATCATCAGAAAGGCTTTCTACTTTTTAGTTCCTCTTTGTTGAGTCTTTCCTGAATCTATACAACTTGAATTTATCATTTACTTCTTTCTAACCATTTGTTGAATTCTTCGACCCTTTCTTGCTTTTTTTGTTTATTTATTACTATGAATGAATAAACAAAAAAACATAAAAAAAGACTTCTATTAATACCCCCATCTAAATTCAAGTAGGGCTTAATATGAGTTCATTTCATATATAACTAGTCAATATCTACTATCCAATATACATGCCTTTCTTCCATAACGTAAACCCAGCGTTCTTCCTTCAATTCAATTGGATTCTAGAATCTTTCTTTGAATTGAAACGTCTCCAGGAGTTTACTTATAACCATTCGATTCCATATGCCTAGTTCGGCCTTTCTATCCTAATCAACCCCCCTCTAATATCCCCTTTTTATTACTATAGAACATACCTGTATGTTCCCTAAGCAGATTGTCTTGAAACATATATTGACTTGATCTAAGAAAAAATACTCTTTCGAAAATGAATTAATGATGACCTTCCATAGATTCGCCTATA